AATAAGATGCCTGACTAAAGGATTATTATGATATAATAAATTAAGTAATGTTTAAATTTACTCTTATTGTAAGACTGAGAATTAAACTCAACTTTAAAAATCAAAATTTTATGTGCATCAATACACCTTCTTACAAAAAGATAAGCTAAGAAAAGCTTTTAGGTTCATACCCTGAATATAGAACTAATAATTCTTCTTTTTAATTAAAATTAATTTAAGAAAAATTTTATTTATATTCACATTCATAATTGGATTATTAATTTCAATTAGATCTAATAATTGAATTTTAATTTGATGTGGTTTAGAAATTTCAATAATGTCATTCATTCCAATAATAACATCAAATCTAATTATTACATCAGAATCAACTATTAAATACTTTATTGTACAAAGAGTGAGATCCTCATTATTAATATTAGGTATATTAATCATAATTATAAAAGGAGAGTATAATTATGATTATTTAGTAAAATCCTCATTATTAATTAAAATAGGAGTAGCTCCATTTCACAATTGAGTTTTAACAGTTATTGAAGGAATAACACCTCAAATTATATTTATTATACTGACAATTAATAAAGTAGCACCTATTACCATTATGTCTTATATATTGTCATCTATAATTTTATTAATCTGTTTAAATGCTTTAATAGCATCTATTATAAGAATTAATCAAAACTCAGTTAAAAAGTTATTAACATATTCATCAATTATAAATATATCTTTCGTGTTAATTATTATTAAATTAAATTTAATGTGAACTATATATTTTTTCTTATACTCAACTTTATTGTTGATAATAACCGTGTTAATAATTAATTTCAAGATTATTTATATAAATCAAATTATTATAACTAATAATAAAATAAGAAGAAATATTTTAATTTGAATAATTATATTATCAATGGGGGGAATGCCCCCATTAGTAGGGTTTTCAATTAAATATATAGCCTTACAAGCTATAATTAACACAAAAATATATTTAACACTATCAATTATAATTTTAGCTTCATTAACCATAATAATGGTATATCTTCGATTAACATTTATTTCTATAATAAATAGATCATTAAGACTGAAACTTGTAAGTTACAATATAAAATACTCTAGAACAATAATACTAATTATAAATATTAGATTAATCCCCATAATTCTTTTAATAAAACTACTCAATTAGTCTTTTTAAGACTTTAAGTTAACTAAACTATTAACCTTCAAAGTTGAAATTATCCTAAAGGTAAGTCTTAGGATATTTCCTTCTTTAAACTTGCAATTTAATATTTTAATTATAAACTACAAAACCATAATTATAATCTTATTAAGAGAATAATTAAATTCTTAAATAAACTTACAATTTACTACTTAAATCAGACATCTTAATTTAATGAATAAATGATTATTCTCTACTAATCATAAAGATATTGGAACAATATATTTTATCTTAGGAATTTGGGCAGGATTACTAGGAATAATAATAAGAATCTTAATTCGAATTGAACTTACACAACCAGGACCATTTTTAGGTAATGATCAAATCTATAATGTTGTAGTTACAGCTCATGCATTTATTATAATTTTTTTCATAGTTATACCAATTATAATTGGTGGGTTTGGAAACTGACTTGTTCCACTAATAATTGGGGCACCAGATATAGCGTTTCCTCGAATAAATAATATAAGATTTTGATTATTACCCCCGTCATTAACTTTATTAACAATAAGATCAATAATTGAAATAGGTGCTGGGACAGGATGAACTGTCTATCCTCCTTTATCTTCTAATATTGCACATTCAGGAGCTAGTGTCGACTTGGCAATTTTTTCATTACATTTAGCAGGTATCTCTTCAATTTTAGGGGCAGTAAATTTTATTACAACAATTATTAATATACGACCAATAGGAATAAAGATAGATCAAATTTCATTATTTGTATGATCAGTCCTAATTACTGCAATTTTACTATTATTATCATTACCAGTTTTAGCTGGGGCTATTACTATATTATTAACAGACCGAAATCTTAATACATCTTTTTTCGATCCAGCAGGTGGGGGAGACCCTATTTTATACCAACATTTATTTTGATTTTTTGGACATCCCGAAGTTTATATTCTTATCTTACCAGGATTTGGTTTAATTTCACACATTGTAACTCAAGAAAGAGGAAAAATTGAGGCATTTGGGTACATTGGTATAGTATACGCAATAGCATCAATTGGATTATTAGGATTTGTTGTGTGAGCACACCATATATTTACTGTAGGAATAGATGTAGACACACGAGCATACTTTACCTCAGCCACTATAATTATTGCAGTACCTACTGGTATTAAAATTTTTAGTTGATTAGCAACTATATATGGGATCATCATCAAAAAATCAGTTTCACTATTATGATCTTATGGTTTTGTATTTTTATTTACAATGGGGGGTTTAACAGGTATTATATTATCAAATTCATCTATTGATATAGCCCTTCATGACACTTACTATGTAGTAGCACACTTTCATTATGTTTTATCTATAGGAGCAGTATTTGCTATTATAGCAGGATTTATTCAATGATATCCACTGTTTACAGGACTATCAATAAATCAAAAATGATTAAAAATTCAATTTTCAGTAATATTTATTGGTGTAAATTTAACATTTTTCCCACAACACTTTTTAGGATTGGCAGGGTTCCCACGACGATATTCAGATTACCCTGATGCATTTATATCATGAAATCTAATTTCATCATTAGGGAGACTTATATCATTAATTAGAATTCTATTAATAATATTTATTATGTGAGAAAGAATAATATCTAAACGATTATGTCTAACATCTATTTATAATCAAACATCTATTGAATGATTACAAAGTACACCACCAGAAGAACACTCATATAGAGAATTACCATTAATTGTAAAATTCTAGTATGGCAGACTAGTGCAATAAATTTAAGATTTATATATAAATATTATTATTTTTCTAGAAATTGCATCATGATCTAATTGAAATTTCCAAAATGCAAATTCTCCTGTAATAGAACAATTAATTTTCTTCCACGATCATACAATAATAATTATTGCTATTATTACAGTAATAGTAGGGTATATGTTAGTGTCACTTATAGTTAAAAGATTTAACAACCGAATATTAATAGAAAACCAAATAATTGAATTAATTTGAACTATTATCCCAGCAATTATATTAATCTTTATTGCTATACCCTCCATTCAAGCATTATACATAATTGAAGAAACTAATAAACCTATATTAACTATCAAAACAGTAGGTCATCAATGATACTGATCATATGAATATTCAGACTTCAAGAAAATTGAATTTGATTCATATATGAAACCAACAGTGGAAATTAGAAACAGAGAATTTCGAGTTTTAGAAACAGATAATAAACTTGTAATCCCTTATAAAACTCAAACTCGAATATTAATAACATCTACTGATGTTATTCATTCATGAGCAATACCAACATTAGGTATTAAAGTAGACTCATCACCAGGACGAATTAATCAAGGAAACTTTATAGCAAACCGACCAGGTTTATTTTATGGTCAATGTTCAGAAATTTGTGGAGCAAATCATAGATTTATACCAATTATATTAGAAAGAGTAAATTCCCAGACATTTATTAAATGAATCAAAAACTTTTCATTAAGATTCTTAAATGCAAGAATTGATCTCTTAAATCAAAAATAGTAAATTAGCGAATACTCTTAATGGTAAAGATTTAGTTTAAAAAAACATTAAATTGTCAATTTAAAAATACTTGACTAAGTAATCTTTTTGCCACAAATATCACCAATATTATGAGTATACCTATCTATACTATTTATCTTAACAATAATTATATCAATTAACATTATATATTTTAATTATTCAAATCAAATTAATAAAGATATTAAAACTCATAAAAAGATAATAAATTGAGTATGATAAATAATTTATTTTCAGTATTTGACCCGACTACAGGATCATTATCAATAAATTGACTAAGATCATTAATTTTAATCATTTTAATACCATATAAAATATGATTTATAAAAAATAAAATTATAATTATATTCAACTTAATAATTGATTCACTAAAAAAAGAAATATTTATATTAATACCATATAAAGGTATAACCTTACTTATAATTAGATTATTTATACTAATTTTAATTAACAATTTAATAGGATTAGTACCATATGTATTTACTTCATCAGCACATTTAGTATTTTCATTAACCATTGCGTTGCCTATATGGATAGGATTTATATTATTTGGATGAATCAATAAGACTAAAATAATATTTAATCATTTAGTTCCCGTAGGAACACCATATATTTTAATACCATTTATAGTTATTATTGAAACAATTAGAAATTTAATTCGGCCAGGATCATTAGCAGTTCGATTAACTGCTAATATGATTGCAGGACATTTATTAATATCATTACTAGGAAATAACACAACATCAAGTTTAGTTTTAATTTCGACACTAATAATTTTTTTATTCCTAATATTATTTGAACTTGCAGTAGCTATAATTCAATCATACGTTTTTATAACTTTAACTACATTATACTCTAGAGAAATTTAAAAATGAATAATCACCCATTCCACCTAGTAGATAAAAGACCTTGACCATTATCAGGGTCAGTAGGATTATTAACATTAACTTCAGGATTAGTAATATGATTCCATAAATTAAGAATAAGATTAATATTAACAGGGGTAATAATTATCTTATTAACTATAATTCAATGATGACGGGATGTCATTCGAGAGTCCTCATTTAAGGGGCTCCATACAATTAAAGTAACATTAACAATAAAAATTGGTATAATAATATTTATCACATCTGAAGTACTATTCTTTTTAAGATTTTTTTGAGCATTTTTCCATAGAAGATTATCACCAAGAGTAGAAATTGGATTAAAATGACCACCAATAGGAATTATTAGATTTAACCCAATAAATATCCCATTATTAAATACTATAATTTTATTAAGTTCAGGTATTACAATTACATGAGCACATAATGCTATTATTAATAATAATCATTCACAAAGTATGCAATCTATAATTTTAACTGTAATTTTAGGGTTATATTTTTCTATGCTCCAATTATATGAATATATTGAAGCACCATTTTCTATCGCAGATTCAGTATACGGGGCTACATTTTTTTTAGCTACAGGGTTTCATGGTTTGCATGTAATTATTGGTACAATTTTTATTGCAATTTCAATACTACGAATTTTAAGTTTACATTTTTCTTCTAAACATCATGTAGGATTTGAAGCATCAGCCTGATACTGACACTTTGTTGATGTAGTTTGGTTATTTCTATATGTTTCAATTTACTGATGAGGTGGATAATTTATTTAATATAAAAAGTATATTAAGCTTCCAACTTAAAAGTTTAAAATTTTAAAATAAATAATATACTTAACAATAATTAGATTAATTATAATCATTATAATTTCATTTATTATTGTAATATTAATTAATTTAATAAGAAAAAAACCTATTTCAGATTCGCAAAAATCTACCCCATTCGAATGTGGATTTAATCCACTAACTATAAAACGATTACCGTTTTCAATTCACTTTTTTCTTATTGCAGTTATTTTCTTAATTTTTGATATTGAAATTATTATTATTTTACCTATAACATTAACATTAAAAACAAGAACAATATATACTTGAATAACAACAAGATCAATATTTATTATTATTTTAATTATAGGATTATATCATGAATGAAAATATGGTATATTAAACTGAACTAAATAATAATTGGGTTATATTTAAATATAATATTTGATTTGCATTCGAAAGGTGTTCTAAGAACTAATCTATAACAAAGAAGTAAAAAAAATTACATTTAGTTTCGACCTAAAAATAAGATTTAAATCTCATGTTTTAATTGAAACCAAAATAGAGGTACTTTATTGTTAATAAAGTTAATGAATTTAAATTCCAATTAATAGAGGGTTTAAGAAAATAGCTGCTAACTAATTTTTAAAGCAAATAGATTTGTTTACCTCTTATTCATATAGTTTAAGTAAAACATTTTATTTTCATTAAAAAAAAAGAAAAAAATTCTTATGAATTTATTTCAAGAAAAAATTTCACCTTTGTAACTTCAATACAACACTCTAATTAAGCTATAGAAATTTATAAAAACAAGAAAAATCAAATAATAAAAGATATAAAAAATATCTTTATATTTCTAAATATATAATTTTGAAGATAAAAAGAAATCATAGAAAAATAATAATAAATTCCTATAGGACCATAAAATTCACCTCAATTTAATCTATAAGAATAATTATAAGAAAAAGAGTAACAGATGTTATATAAGTAATTAAAATAACTTATCATAAATCATATATTAGTAAAAAAGTAATAATTTAAAGTTATAAAATAACTTCTTATTAAAGTCAATTCAGAACCTAAAAATAAACCAAAAATAACAAATAATAAAGTTATAATTTTAATATAAAAAGGAAGTATCACAAAGTAAAATTCAATTATTATTACTCATATAAAAACACACCCTAATAAAACAGAAAAAAAAGTAAGAATAAAAATTCTAAATTTTATAAAATTGAGTCCTTCAGAAAACAATGACATAGAAGAACCAGAATACCCTTTAATTAAAGAATAATAAAATAGACGAATTCTATAGCAAGAAGTTAACCCTAAACAAACATAAAATAATAAATAAACAAAGAAATTTGTTATATTTATATTTATAGACTCCACAATTAAATCCTTTGAGTAAAACCCAGAAAGAAAGGGAAATCCACATAATGCTATTCTTGAAATGTTAAAACAAGAACAAGTATAGGGTATAAACTTTGATACTGACCCTATTATACGAATATCCTGGTTATCATTTATTTGGAAAATTAAAATCCCTGCACATAAGAATAATAAAGACTTAAAAATAGCATGAATAATAAGATGAAAAAATGCCAAATTAACTAATCCTAAAAATAATGAACTCATTATTAAACCTAATTGACTAAGGGTTGATAAAGCAATAATTTTTTTTAAGTCAAATTCATAATTTGCACAAAAAGAAGATATAAATATAGTTAATATACTTAAAAATAAAAAATAATAATTTAAAAAATTAAACTGATTAAAAAATCGAATTAATAAATAAACACCTGCGGTTACTAATGTTGAAGAGTGTACTAATGAAGAAACAGGGGTAGGTGCTGCTATAGCGGCAGGAAGTCAAGAAGAAAAAGGAATCTGAGCTCTTTTAGTAAAAGAAGAAATAATAATTAAATAAAAAATATAAGAATTATATAGATCTAAATAAAATATAAAATGTCATCTACCGTATGATATTAATCAACATAGAGAAATTAATAATCCAATATCACCTAAACGATTAATTAAACAAGTAATTATTCCAGCAAGATAACTTTTTATAGAATTATAATAAATTACTAAACAATAAGAAACCAACCCTAAACCATCTCAACCAAGTAAAATTCTTAAAAGATTGGGACTCAAAATTATTAATAATATTCTAAAAACAAATATAATAACCAAAAATAAAAAACGATTTCTAGAATAAAAATATAATCCCATATAATCAGAGCTATATAAAATTACTAAAGAAGAAATCAATAAAACAACAGAAATAAAAATTATAGAAATTCAATCAAAAACTAATAAATAAGAAATTAAAAAAGAATTGATCTGAAAAATATTTCACTCTAAAAATAAACAATAATCATAAATTAAAAATAGTATAGAAAAAAAAAAAAAAAAAAAAAAAAAAAAAAAAATATAATTAAGAATCAATATAAATAAAAATTAAATTTTTGCAAACTTAAGTCTTAGTAGAAGAATCTAAGATTCCACAAATCTTTATTTTTAATAAACTACTTAAATAAAAATACAGAAAATTTAAAATTAGAATAATTAAAAATAAAGGAATTAAATGAATAATTATTAATAAAAATTCTCGAACAGAACCTATTATATAGGAGTATAAAAAATGAGGAACTCCATGTTGAATAAAACTATATAAATAGTATCTAAAACAAGCAGAGAAAAAAGAAATAAATAAAAAGTATAAAAAAGAATTACATCAATATATTATTATACTATTAATAATAAATACTTCTCTTAAGAAATTCATTCTAGGGGGACATCTTATATTAAAAGCACAAAAAATAAATCAAATAAAAGACATTCTAGGTATTAAATTAATTAAACCCTTATTTAAAAAGAAACTACGGCTACTAAAACGTTCATAAGAAAAGTTTGCTAAACAAAATAAACCAGAAGAACATAGACCATGAGAAATTATTATTAAATAAGAACCTCAGATACCTCACTTTCTTATTGAAACAATTCCAATTATACATATAGATATATGTGCTACAGAAGAATAAGCAATTAATCTCTTCAAGTCACCTTGAATTAAACAAATTAATCTAACTAAAATACACCCTATAATTGCAAAAGAAAATCAAATAAAGCTATACTTTAAAAAAGAATTTTCAAAAATAAATATAAAACGAATAAATCCATAACCACCAATTTTTAATATTAACCCTGCTAAAATTATTGACCCAGAAACAGGGGCCTGAACATGAGCCCTTGGTAATCAGAAATGAACTATAAACATAGGTAACTTAACTATAAAAGCAAATACTAAAAATAGATGGTTTAAAAAACCTCCAAATAACCCAAAATATAAGTCAAAATAAAAACTTATCTGTATTATATAAGTATTTATTAATACTAGTAAAAAGGGGAGAGATGCAAATAACGTATATATAAATAAATATAATCCAGAAATTAAACGTTCAGGTTGATAACCTCAAATATAAATTAAAACTAATAAAGGAATTAAACTAAATTCAAATATTATATATATAATAAATATATTCAAAGAAGAAAAAATTATAATTAAACTTAGGCATAAAACTAAATTTACAAATAAAAATTCTAAAGAAAAAAATGTAGATTTAATTAAATTTCTAGAAATAATTATTAAAGAAATAATTAAAATGCTCAAGATAATTAAACCATAAGAGTAATAGTCAACTCCATAGCCGTAAGAAATAGAAGAAAAAAAAGAAAATTTAGAGTAACTTATAAAAATTATTAAAACTAATAATAAACTAAATTGAAATATATTTCAGTTTAAACTTAAAAAAACTAAGGGGGTTATAAACAATATAAACCCATACAACTTTATCATAAAAATATTCTTATTAAATAATCGTTTCCATGAGAGCGAATTATATAAACTAAAACTCTTAATCCTAAAACACCTTCACAAACATAAAAAGTTATTATAATCAAATAAATATAAAAATTATATCTATATATTAAACAATAAATTATAGTTAAAAGCAAAAGAGTTAAAACTAAAAATTCAAGTCTAATTAAACACAGTAAAATATGTTTACGAACCAGTATTAAAGAAAATAAACTTATAAAAAAAATATAAATTAGAAATTGAAAATTCATAAGTTTAAATAATTTAATTAAAATATTGATTTTGTAAATCAAACTTAAGCGTAGCTTTTTAAATATCAGTAAAGTATAAATTATACATCTTAAATTCCCAAAACTTAAATTTTAATAAACTATTAACTGATATAAAATTTTATTTTATTAAAATCATAATTTTAATTTCATCTATTATTCCAATTTTAAACAACCCTATATCATTAGGGTTTATATTAATTCTACAAACCATAATAACAATTTTTTATATAAATACGATTATGCAATCATCTTGATTTATTATAATTACATTTTTAATAATAATTGGGGGATTATTAATTCTATTCACTTATATAAGAAGAATCGCTTCTAATGAAAAATTTAAAATTAAATTAAATATAATGTTTATATTAATTATTATATTGATTATTTTTGATGATATAATAATACAACAGCAAATCAAGGAGGAATTAGTATTAAATAAGTTTATAATATCTGATTTATCACTTATAAAAATTTACAACAACAAATCAATATTATTAACTATATTAATAGTACTTTATCTTCTTTTAACAATAATTTCAGTTACTAAAATAGTTAAACACTATAAAGGACCACTACGAAATACTAATTAAATATGAATAAACCTATACGAAAAAAAAATGAATTAATTAAAATTATCAACTATTCAATTATTGATTTACCTGCACCAATCAACCTATCTGCATGATGAAATTTTGGGGTAATATTAGGGATATGCTTAGTTATTCAAATTGTTACAGGAATTTTATTATCTATACATTATTCAGGTAATATTGAATTAGCATTTAATACAGTGAGACATATCACACGAGATGTAAATTATGGTTGACTAATGCGAACTTTACATTCAAATGGAGCATCATTATTTTTTATTTGTATTTTTATCCACACAGGACGTGGAATATACTACGGATCATATAAATATACAAAAACATGAATCATTGGTGTAGTGATTATATTAATAGTAATAGCAACAGCATTTTTAGGGTATGTATTACCTTGGGGTCAAATATCATTCTGGGGGGCTACAGTAATTACTAATTTACTTTCAGCAATCCCTTACATTGGGTCATTATTAGTTAGTTGATTATGAGGGGGGTTCGCAGTAGACAACGCTACATTAAGTCGATTTTTCAGATTACACTTTACTTTGCCTTTTATTATTGCAATATTAACCATTATTCATATTTTTTTCCTCCATTTAACTGGATCTAACAACCCAATTGGGTTAAATTCTAATGTCGACAAAATTCCTTTCCACCCTTATTTTAGTATTAAGGATATTATAGGTGTAATGTTAATTATAACAGGATTAATCATTATAAACTTAGTATCACCTTATTTACTATCAGATCCTGATAATTTTACCCCGGCTAATCCTATAGTGACACCAGTTCATATTCAACCAGAATGATATTTCTTGTTTGCTTATGCAATTTTACGGTCTATTCCTAATAAATTAGGGGGTGTAATAGCATTATTCTTTTCAATTTTAATTTTAATAATCTTACCTTTTTCCATAAAAATAAAATTTAAGGGGTTATCATTTTACCCTATCAGCCAAATAATATTTTGGATATATTTAATAACAGTAATTTTATTAACATGAATTGGGGCTCGACCAGTTGAATCTCCGTATATTAATATCGGCATTTTGTTAACAATTATTTACTTCCTATATTTTATTTTAGACCCATTAATAACTAAAATTTGAGATAAATTAATTTATTAAGTTATTTAGTTTATAAAAACATTTACTTTGAAAGTAGGAGATAGATTAATTGTTTAATAACTTTACAAAAAAAAATGATATAAAAATAAAGCTTTTAGAAGAATAAAAAATAAAATGAAGTTTATTGATAATGGTAAATAACATTTTCAAGACAAGTATATTAATTTATCATAACGATAACGTGGTAGGGAGCCACGAACTCATACAAACAAAAAACAAATTATAATAATTTTGATATAAAATATAATTGAAAAATAATCCCCCCCTAAAAAAATAACACAAGATATGAATCTTATAAAAATAATTCTTGCATATTCAGCAATAAAAAGAAATGCAAAACCACCTGCCCCATATTCAATATTAAACCCAGAAACTAATTCTCTTTCCCCTTCAGAAAAATCAAAGGGAGAGCGATTAGTTTCAGCTAGTCTACAAGAAAACCAGCTGAAAAAAATAGGGAAAGAAAATATTATAAACCATCTTATATCCTGAAAAAAATATAAATTTGTTAAATTATATCTATCCCATAAAAAAAAAAATCTTAGTAAAATTAAAGATAAAGCTACTTCATAAGAAATAGCTTGAGATACACTTCGAATACACCCTAAAATAGAGTATATTCTATTAGAAGATCAACCACAAACAATTAAAGAATAAACACCTAGGCTTGAAATACACAGAAACAACAAAAACCCATAAGAAAATCCAACTGTATTAATATAAAAGGGAAATAAGATTCAAATAAATAAAGATTGAATTAAGCCCAAAATAGGACAGATATAATAAATAAAAAAATTAGAATTTATAGGAAAAAACTGTTCCTTTAAAAATAATTTGGCACCATCACTAAACGGTTGTAAAAGCCCCAGAAATCCTACCTTATTGGGGCCCTTGCGAATATGAATATATCCTAAAACTTTACGTTCCATAAGGGTAAAGAACCCAACAGAAATTATAACTAAAACAATCAAAATTAAAAAAGTTAAGAAATAAATTAATGAATGTAAATTAAATTACTTAATTAAATTCTAAATTTAATACATAAATCTGACAATTCATTTATATATATTTAAATTAAATATTTATTAATAAAATAAATGGTCCTTTCGTACTAAATTATTTAAGTTAACTTTAAGATAGAAACCAACCTGGCTTACACCGGTTTGAACTCAAATCATGTAAGAATTTAAAGGTCGAACAGACCTAATTATAAAAGATACTTCTCCAATAATTTTTCTTAATTCAACATCGAGGTCGCAAACTTTAATATAGATATGAACTCTCCATTAAAATAACGCTGTTATCCCTAAGGTAACTTATTCTTTTAAATTTTTTAAAATTCAAAATAAACATAAATAAATGAATTTTTTAAATAAAGATTAATTTATTAATCTCCCCAATCAAATTAAGCAAAACTAATTAAAAAATAATAATATTAAATTTAAATTTACAAAATAAAGTTCTATAGGGTCTTTTCGTCCCAAAAATTTAATTTAGCTTTTTTACCAAAAAATAAAATTCATAAGATAAAAATAATAAAATAAATTTTTCATTTAATCATTCATTCCAGTCCTCAATTAAAAGACTAATTATTATGCTACCTTTGTACAGTCAGTATACTGCAGCCATTAAAATACTCATTGGGCAGAATTTATCTTTAATAAAATCTAAAAAAAATGTTTTTGATAAACAGTTGAAAATTAAATTTGTCGAATTCATATATTTTTATATTAAAATATTACTAATAAAATCAATATTAAAACTATATAAAAATTATATAAATTATTAAAATAAAAATTTAAATAAAAAAAAATATTTATAAATAAATTTAATTATATTAATAACTAAATAAAAAATTTAAAAATTAATAAAAATTTATGCTATAACATTATAAAAAAAAATAAAGATAATCCCTTATTATATATAAATTAAAATAATAACTTAAAAATTTTATTTAATCTTTTAAAACCAGATATAACTGAGATCGATTAGAATATATCTACTAAATAAAATTTAAATAAATTTATATTACAATTTTAATAAAATTTAATTTGAACTCTCAATTTCGGGAAAATTAAAAATTTAAATTAAATTAAACCACCCTGATACAAAAGGTACTAAAAAATTTTAATAAAATTTTAGAAATATTACCTTACAGTAAAATTATAAAAACAATTTAATTATACTAAATTATAGTAACTATATTAAAACAATTAATAAATTTAAAATCAGAATAAATTAAAAAATTTTCTAATTAATGTAAATAATTAACTTTAAATAAGCTATACTCTGAGTTTTTCTAACTTCACTTTCCAGTTAAGTTACTTTGTTACGACTTATCTCAAATTAAATGAGAGCGACGGGCAATATGTACATAATTTAGTATAAAATTCAATTTTAATAAAAATTAAAATTTACTATTAAATTCAATTTCATTAATTTTATAATAACTAAATCTAAAAAAATTTAAAATTAAAGTAATTCCAACTTTCTTTATTAAAACTGCACCTTGACCTAATATAAAATTTACAAAAAAGATAGAAAATATTTTTTTTATAAAACATTCCTTAATACAGAGATATACAAATAAAAATAAAGTATAAACTATCGTGGTTTATCAATTATAGTTTAAATTCCTCTAAGAAAATTAATTACCGCCAAATTCTTTGAGTTTTACAGAACTTAGCTGTTAGTATTCAAGTTAAAATTTAAATTTTAAAATAATAGGGTATCTAATCCTAGTTTATAAAAAAAAATTATTTAAAATTAAAAAGAATAATAGTTAAAAAAAAAATTTCACCTAAATTATTTAATTTTAAATTCAAATTAATAAAAATTAAAAAACTTATAAATATTTTATTTAAATATATTGTATAACCGCAATTGCTGGCACAATATTAATTTATCTTTAATAAATAACTTAATATAAATAAAAATAATTAATAATAATAATTACTGAAACATAATAATTAAATAGAATACATATAATTTTTTTATAAAACAAAAACTTAAGCAAGAATAAAACTTATATTTATATATATATAAATATATAGTGTTTAACTTTTTAAATTACCCCCCTAATCATTAATAAGAAATTAATTCTAGGAGAGAAGAATTAATAAACTTATTTTATATTATAGGTTAAATAATAACCAATTACTCTAGGAGAGAAGAGAATATATAATATATATATAAATATAATTAAAAATACAGTAATTATTAATATATAATTATAATTAAATACATAGCAATTATCAATTAATATTTAAGTAATAAATAAAATGAACCTTTCTTTTTTTTTTTTTTTTTTTAAAAAAGAAAGGTTTAATTAATATTAATAAATTTAATTAATAAAATTAAATAATCATTATAATTTTTTATTAATTAATTATTTTTAGTAATTATAATATGTTATATATATATATTATTATTAATAAAATATTTATTATATATAAATTATAAATTTATTTATTAATTAAATCTACCTCTTATTTATTAGAGGTAGATTTATTATTATATATTATATATTATATATATTATTATTAATAAAATATTTATTATATATAAATTATAAATTTATTTATTAATTAAATCTACCTCTTATTTATTAGAGGTAGATTTATTATTATATATTATATATTATATATATTATTATTAATAAAATATTTATTATATATAAATTATAAATTTATTTATTAATTAAATCTACCTCTTATTTATTAGAGGTAGATTTATTATTATATATTATATATTATATATATTATTATTAATAAAATATTTATTATATATAAATTATAAATTTATTTATTAATTAAATCTACCTCTTATTTATTAGAGGTAGATTTATTATTATATATTATATATTATATATATTATTATTAATAAAATATTTATTATATATAAATTATAAATTTATTTATTAATTAAATCTACCTCTTATTTATTAGAGGTAGATTTATTATTATATATTATATATTATATATATTATTATTAATAAAATATTTATTATATATAAATTATAAATTTATTTATTAATTAAATCTACCTCTTATTTATTAGAGGTAGATTTATTATTATATATTATATATTATATATATTATTATTAATAAAATATTTATTATATATAAATTATAAATTTATTTATTAATTAAATCTACCTCTTATTTATTAGAGGTAGATTTATTATTATATATTATATATTATATATATTATTATTAATAAAATATTTATTATATATAAATTTATTTATTTTTTAATATGTAAATATTACTAAATACTATATATTATATATATAATATTAATAAATAAATATAATATAAATAAAAAAATCTAAGCTTACTACAAAATAATAAATTTTGTTATTAATTTTACTTTAGATTTAAAAACCAGAATTTTATTAAGAAATTTAGAAAAATTAATATAATGCTATATATGTATATTTTTTTATATAA